ATAGGTTGATTGTTTCGCTCCTGTATCTTCCAAAAGGGAAAAAGATTTCTGAGAGTTGTTTCATGGATCCGCAAGAGATTACTTGGGTTCTCCCAATAAATAAAAAGTGTATCATGCGGAGTTCGCGATGGTGGAGGAACCGGATCGGAAAAAAGAGGGATTTTAGTTGTAAGATATCTAATGAAACCGTAGCTGGAATTGAGATCTCATTCAAAGAGAAAGATAGCAAATATCTGGAGTTTCTTTTTTTATCCTATATGGATGATCCGATCCGCAAGGACCATGATTGGGAATTGTTTGATCGTCTTTCTCCGAGGAAGAAGCGAAACATAATCAACTTGAATTCGGGACAGCTATTCGAAATCTTAGGGAAAGACTTGATTTGTTATCTCATGTCTGCTTTTCGTGAAAAAAGACCAATTGAAGGGAAGGGTTTCTTCAAACAGCAAGGAGCTGAGGCAACTATTCAATCAAATGATATTGAGCATGTTTCCCATCTCTTCTCGAGAAACAAGTGGGGTATTTCTTTGCAAAATTGTGCTCAATTTCATATGTGGCAATTCCGCCAAGATCTCTTCGTTAGTTGGGGGAAGAATCAGCACGAATTGGATTTTTTGAGGAACGTATCGAGAGAGAATTTGATTTGGTTAGACAATGTGTGGTTGGGAAACAAGGATCGGTTTTTTAGCAAGGTACGGAATGTATTGTCAAATATTCAATATGATTCCACAAGATCTATTTTCGTTCAAGTAACGGATTCTAGCCAATTGAAAGGATCTTCTGATCAATCCATAGATCATTTCGATTCCATTAGAAATGAGGATTCAGAATATCACACATTGATCGATCAAACAGAGATTCAGCAACTAAAAGAAAGATCGATTCTTTGGGATCCTTCCTTTCTTCAAACGGAACGAACAGAGATAGAATCAGATCGATTCCCGAAATGCCTTTTTGGATCTTCCTCAATGTCCCGGCTATTCACGGAACGTGAGAAGCAGATGAATAATCATCTGCTTCCGGAAGAAATCGAAGAATTTCTTGGGAATCCTACAAGATCAATTCGTTCTTTTTTCTCTGACAGATGGTCAGAACTTCATCTGGGTTCGAATCCTACTGAGAGGTCCACTAGAGATCAGAGATTTTGGAAGAAAAAACAAGATGTTTCTTTTGTCCCTTCCAGGCGATCGGAAAATAAAGAAATGGTTGATATATTCAAGATAATTACGTATTTACAAAAAACCGTCTCAATTCATCCTATTTCATCAGATCCGGGATGTGATATGGTTCCGAAGGATGAATCGGATATGGACAGTTCCAATAAGATTTCATTCTTGAACAAGAATCCATTTTTTGATTTATTTCATCTATTCCATGACCGGAACAAAGGGGGATACACGTTACACCACGATTTTGAATCAGAAGAGAGATTTCAAGAAATGGCAGATCTATTCACTCTATCAATAACCGAGCCGGATCTGGTGTATCATAGGGGATTTGCCTTTTCTATTGATTCCTACGGGTTGGATCAAAAAAAATTCTTGAATGAGGTATTCAACTCCAGAGATGAATCGAAAAAGAAATCTTTATTGGTTCTACCTCCTCTTTTTTATGAAGAGAATGAATCTTTTTATCGAAGGATCAGAAAAAAATCGGTCCGGATCCACTGCGGGAATGATTTGGAAGATCCAAAACTAAAAACAGCGGTATTTGCTAGCAACAACATAATGGAGGCAGTCAATCAATATAGATTGATCCGAAATCTGATTCAAATCCAATATAGCACCTACGGGTACATAAGAAATGTATCGAATCGATTCTTTTTAATGAATAGATCCGATCGCAACTTCGAATATGGAATTCAAAGGGATCAAATAGGAAATGATACTCTGAATCATATAACTGTAATGAAATATACGATCAACCAACATTTATCGAATTTGAAAAAGAGTCAGAAGAAATGGTTTGATCCTCTTATTTCTCGAACCGAGAGATCCATGAATCGGGATCCTGATGCATATAGATACAAATGGTCCAATGGGAGCAAGAATTTCCAGGAACATTTGGAAGATTTCGTTTCTGAACAGAAGAAGCGTTTTCAAGTAGTGTTCGATCGATTCCGTATTAATCAATATTCGATTGATTGGTCCGAGGCTATCGACAAACAAGATTTGTCTAAGTCACTTCGTTTCTTTTTGTCCAAGTCACTTCTCTTTTTGTCCAAGTCACTTCCCCTTTTCTTTGTGAGTATCGGGAATATCCCCATTCATAGGTCCGAGATCCACATCTATGAATTGAAGGGTCCGAATGATCAACTCTGCAATCAGTTGTTAGAATCAATAGGTGTTCAAATCGTTCATTTGAATAAATTGAAACCCTTCTTATTGGATGATCATGATACTTCCCAAAGACCGAAATTCTTGATCAACGGAGGAACAATATTACCATTTTTGTTCAAAAGGATACCAAAGTGGATGATTGACTCATTCCATACTAGAAA